AATCAATCTTACCTTATAGGGCACAAAGGTATATTTACCATACGAGATGTGTGCACCTACTAAAGGGAATAGAAAGATCTTGGGCACAAATACTCCACTTTTCACGAAAGACATACAAGAGATTCACCAATGATTGGTTGGACTAAATACTACATTTATTTGCTCAGAAGAAGGAGGCTGTGAGAATGATTTTTCGTACGTAGTCTTTCCTAGGACCATTCCAACAGGATGCTCAGAGGTGGGTGGAGAAAAAGCTCAAAAGGCAGTCTTGACTGACTGCGCTTTCAGAGGATCATAGAAATCAGTCTTCTCATCCTTTCGCTTTTCAAAGCCCCTCGCAATAAATATGTAAATTCGTTTCGCAGAAATTAAGAGATTTTCGATCAACAAGCAACGGATTGAGCGCACTAGCGCGAAAGCCGTTGCGCGTTAGCACGCGCATCCGTTTTCTTGCTCCTCGAAAGAAAATGAGTTCGATCAGCAACACCGGTCTCCGCAGCACCAGGATAAAGACCATATTTGTACCCATCCTTTCTCTGCAGCATTGGAACCAAGATCGGGCTTGGCATAGTTACGAGGTTCCCGTTCTATTTAACTAACACTAACTGAAGTTAACCGGAAGCTTTCTTCTCATGCGACTCTTGGATCGAAAAGAGGCTGCTGGACTGGACCACGGCTGAAACTGCCAGGCACGGACTAAAAGCTGGGCTCAGGGATTCCCGAGTCAAACGACTACCATACATAGCATAGAGCTGGAAGCTGCACTAGTGTACAGAGAAGACTGGATGTGAACACGAAACTTTACAGGAAGAAGAATCGCCCCACTTTCCCTCTTGGAAGGAGCATAGCCCTGTAACCCCTATAAAGAGGAAGAGAGTGTAATGCCTTAAAGATCTAATTTTTATTATGATTACTCTAAACTAAAGAAGCGACGTGCCCTTCTTGAGTGAGGAAGGAACTGATTTCCGGTTTTCTGGAATTGAATCCGGTGCTACTTTTCTTTTTGGTATAGAATTGGACAAGCAACTTCTTTGCCGAAACTACTACTTCAAAGAACTCCCTTTTCTTGCAATCCCCCTTCTCTCGAGCTTCAGCTTGACGAGAAAGAACTCCTATTTTATTAGAGTCAGCTCCATACCTGACGACTCCCCTCCCTCAAAGAAGGACCTCTTCGCCTAAGCTTGACTTGAAATACCAGGTCTTTGTCCCTAATCAATGCATCCAGTAGGTCGGTATTCTCTATACCATAACTCCTCTTTTCCCTACTGAGATAGATGGGTGATTGTTCAGGAGTACCCTGGCCGATGAAGGAGTCTACTTTCTTGCTTACCTACCCGAGTCGGCAACTTCCTTTGATGAGTCACATCCCTCCTTTTTGGCCTATCGAGTTCCGCTAAGACCTCTTTGACTTATTACGCCTTAACCTACCTGGTACTAGGACTCATTGTGGAAATCCCATAGGCCTATCCTCCACTACGTAGGGTACTGGCGTGTTGGTGACTCTACTTTTGGAGTGACGATTGGGAAGGAACTGGCACATTGGAAAACATCCTGCCTTCGCTGAAACTAGTCTTCCTTTTTGTTTGCTGCATCAGTCCAATATGGCAAGCAACAGCCAATGTCATGCTATTTGCATAAACTTGTATGCAAGCTAGGCCTTTTCTTTCGTATTGAAAAAGCCGCTTCATAAAAAGAAAGCGGCGGAGCTGCTATAGACGCTTTGATTGGCTGGAGACAGAGATCTCTCAAGTGTGCAGTGATAGATCTTTAGAGATAGCCATACTGAAGTCGGCCCAAGCAATGCCCAAAGAATCCCATTTCTTTCTTGGTTGGACTAACCCAACCGGCAATTTCCGTCTTCCTGAATTGGGATAGTCAGATTCAGTCTTTCTTTCGTATCAAAGTCAGTTCTTTCCTTGATTCTTTCTTTTCGTGCATGACCTTTCTCGAACTTTCGAAAAAGATAGAATTTACTTTTCTGCAGCCACTATTTGGACTTCTCCTTTTAAGCAATTATGAACGGAACGGGCAAGAGTGATCTTCAAAAGCCCAGGTTGGCTTTCCCACTTCCAAATCCGTAATAGTAAAGTAAGAGTAAGGTGCAGATAGCGGACAATTTCCATAATAGATAGCTAAAGTGCTTAATCCTGATAAGATGGGAGACGTCGATTGTTAGAGTACTCTTGACAAGTGCATTTCTCAAATTCTAGCCAACAGATTGAAAGCATGCCTGCCTGTTTGTTCTTTTCAGTTCCAATCAATCTTCCTTTTCTTTTTGAATCCATTTATGGTAAGATTACCGAAATTGGATTTCCTATGCTTGCTAGATTGATAAGCCGGAGAGGTAGTCGGGGAATTGGTAGTCAGGGTCGGAAAATCATCTGCTTGTAAATTCATTGTGTAAAAAAAAGTAGTACTCGTCCCGGAATAGGCGTTATGACAAAGAACAAGAAGAAAAAGGGGATGGGGAGGCTGCGGGTACTATGGATCAATCACCCTTGCGCAATATTTCGAGAAGTCCCCGGTAGAACTCGGAATGCTTTATATTAGTTTCCAAACCCAAGGACCAGTTCCTACTTCTCTATAGACTGTCTCCTCATCCCACCCCCAATTTCGAAGTTGCCTGAGGCGCTCTTGAAGATAGCGCTCCACCACTGTGGACTCATAAGCGCTACTTTCACTCTTCCAACTTTTCCATTTTCTACTTCTCTTATTTACGATCAGCTCATTTCTGAATTTCATTATACATCTTTCTTTGACGGAATGCAGCATTTGCTCCAATGACTCCCTCTGTTCATCATTTTGTAAGTGGAACGTGATGGGATTGTCCTCCTGTATGGGTGGGACATGTTGGTCGTCCCCGGGGACGACGGGGACAATCTCTACCTCCGGCTCCGGGTCAGGAGCGGGGCGTTCAAATCTAGATCAAAAATCTCTCTACTCGGTGGAGCTTCGTCCACGGGCGGAAGATTGAGATCAAAAATCTCTGGTTCCGCTTCGTCCACGGGCGGAAGATTGAGATCCAAGAATAAGAGTTCGCCAGCAGAAAGTGCAGCACCACTTGTATAAAGAAAAAAATGAAGGAAAGTGACAAAGTCCTCACATTCACGGAAGTAATGGTAAGGAAAATTCCTTACTTTTCCATTTCTTTGGAAAGCTCCTACTAAGATTAGAAATTCCCCAATAAAGCTGCTAGTGCCGGGTAAACTCATATTGGCTAAAGTGAAAAAGAAGAAGATTATTTCGACTTCTACAGCAGACAGCACCCATCTCCATAGTGGAGAGGCAGATGAGGATTTTTCCCCAGAAAAAGTTGTTGCGGCAACTCCAACGAGAAAGAATAAGCACAAAAAAAGTAGTAAGAGATCGTTTGGGGACGAGCCTCCTACTCCTAGAATGTATTTTCCGACGAGTTTAGATATACTCTTTGAGAGCAAAAACAATAACATGATCACTTTTGGACACAATTATGTGTACTTCTGCTCTCCTTGGATTAGAGAGACTGATCCCAACTGGCCTTGGTTTTTCCAAGGAAAAACGAAGAACTTTTTATGCGATCGGAAAACGAATGAGATCAGAAAGATAGGCGGACGACTTGACCATAAGGTCGGATGTTTCCGTGAGCAGTAAGCTGCGGATCTCCTTTTGGGGAAAGCTGGTGGCCCTTTTGGCGTGTTAATTCTTTCGACGGGGCGGCCTTCTTCGTTCGGTAGATCCGGTCGAGGTGGTTTTCGTTTACCAGCGCGTAGGTGGTCTAAGTTCCTATGACCGAGTCTTTCTGGCCCCTGTGAACATATTTTCTTAATGTATTAAAGAGGGCCTCTCTAACCGGTGAAAAGTGGTAGGTGTCCACTAACGGCTATTCCTGGCTCGGCTCCGATAACGCAATTCCGGGAGGAGTCGGTAGTTGGGCACTGGATCCCTTCGGACCTGGAGAACGTGTGACACTGGGTCGGGGTTTGGTGAACCAACAGGTCGCTCCTTTAGTTGAAGTATCGGGCCCCTTTTTCGTTGCCTAGGTTACACCTTCGGAATACCCCAGACGGGGATTTCGCTCTATTCCCCAATCTTCACTTTACGCCACGCCGACTCTCCGTCGTGGAATTAGACCAAGGGTCGAAGACCCATACCATAGGACCCCGTCTCCCGTATCTTATCTTTCGCGCGTAGGAGATCGAGACACAGCCTTAGGGCTATGGGGAAAGTAGATCGATTGCCCTAGAATTACAACTACATAGAGGGTCTCTACAAGTCTATAAAGAAGTTTCCAAAAATTGATCGGTAGTAGTCCGGTCGCACCCGAACAATAATATTCCAGAGGGAAATGCACCTAAGATCAAATATTTTGAGCCGGCTTCCGTGGAAAATTCAGACTTTCTTTTTGATGCTGCGATCACATAAAAACATAAACTTTGAAGCTCAATAGCTAAATACATGGCAATTAAATCATGAGCCGGGATCATTAAGAGCATACTGCGAGTAGGAAGTGGAATTAATACAATGAATTCAGAAGCATCAAACCTCTCTTTTTCGAAAGAATCGAAACACATCGAAATGGTACCAGCCGTACTTAATAATAGAAGGATTTGGCAGAAATATGTAAAATTGTCCCTCCTAAAAAATTATTCCAGAATAAATGGGCAATAGTTAGGAGAGGTGCGCCAGCGGCGAGCAGAAGCAAGGTTATTAGATACCGAAGGAAAGCCCGGCCAGAACCACACGTGCAAGTTTCCCTGCATGTGGCTCGTCCGTGATAACTTCTTCGGATTTGCGTGAACTAGCGGACCGATCACTAAGTGGTTAGTACCTCCAGCATGAGCGAACCTTTTCAGAACTGGTTAGGAATGGGCGCCACTATCCCAGCCCGGATCCAGCCAGGTTCTATTGATCATGTCCCCTTCCCAACAGTTGTACCTTGTCTTGGGGCGTCTTTCTTTGGCTTTACTATCAAGCCCGCCGGAAAAAGAAAAGTCTTTCTCTTCCCGTCCCGGGTCATAGTGAGGCGAAGGTGCGTCCACAGAAGAGGAAATCGCAATGCATCTTGCTCAGCAGGCGTAGCTTGGAGTGGGAGTGTTGCGGGAGTAAGGTAAGGAAAGTGTGGCCTAAGAGAGGAAGCCAAACAAACCAACCAGGGCCTTTTGAGCGCTGCTAAGCTAATATGCGCCAGAGAAAGAAAAGGAGGTAACTATTCGGTCCGGAGCATTGATTCCCCATAACGAATAGGCTAACTCTATCTCTCAATTGCCTATCCTGTGCTCGAGAAGGTCCCCCAGTTCCTCGGCTGCACCTTGAAGTGCATTTAGTTGTCTAACTTTAGACTCGGGATATTCCCCACTCCATGGCATCTTTCGCTCATCCATTCAGCCCGCCCGCCCAGACGCGGCGCCCTTTCGCATTATCATCTACCGCCCTTTCTTTCCTCCCGTCCCTTCACGCATGAAGATCGTCGTATGTATGTTCGACTTCGGTTGCCGGTGCAATAGAATTGGCGGGAGTATATTATGGCAGGATCAGTCACCTGGGCAAACCAACCCTCCTCCAAGAAGAATTGTGCTATGCCCCCCGATATCCCTATAGAGCGAAAGAGCTGCCTGGTGATCCCTAGGTTGCAGCACGTCCGGTCGTTAACTCCTCGCTAGCTGCCACCGTTTCTAGGACCGACCGACGCCTCACCTGCATGCACAGGTACCTACGTAGTGTAGTGTCGGTCGCACATTCATAATAGCGTTCGGACTCATGTGCCTTCCTGAACCAGGGAGTTCCCTTGCTCCTGCTGCGTACGATTAGCCAGCCTTGTGGCGGCAAAAGGATTAGGACGTCCCCCCATGCTAAGGTTCCCTGCGGTCCGGCCGCATTAGGTTAGGAGCTGGGCGATAATAGCTCCTCCGCACCCCAAGCGCGCTGCCCTCCTAGGCGCGCAACACTAAGTAATCCAAGCCAACCCACATTACTAACTAACGGTGGATAATCATCTTTCTTAGAGGTACTAAATACAACTCCATGAATGAGCAAAATGAAGGTTGCGTTAATGATAAAGATCTCTGGGGAAACCGCTAAAAAAGATTGAACATGTGGTTCCGAGTTTCGATAACTTCTTCAGCTTTCATTTCCTCCGTCTTCAAAATCGCAGAGTTAATTCAAAAGTCCTGTTAGGTCACATTAAATAAGAAATGAAATAAAAAGGGGGTTGGTTTTTTTAACCGTCTATTCCCCTTTTTCGATCTTCCAATTGGAAGATCAGTTGAGCATGTTTGAATTCAGCTCTTTCGAGCCTTGCTTTGGCCAGTTTTACCTGGTCACACAACCATCTCCGTTCCGCCTCTATCCACGTCCTTTTCGCGCTTTGGGCTTCCAGGAAATCACGGTTGTGCGAAACAACATTGTTAAAGAAAACGGATCCTCCTCATTCTCCCGCAGATCCTGATAAGCTGCCTGGAGAATAGAGAAATTATCAGTTGCGTGAATATGGTCAAGATAGGAACGAAGCGCCCCCTCCAAAAGGTAGGGCTCGACGGGAAGTACGGCTCCGTTCCTCGCGTATTGTGAAAGAAACTCTTGAATGAGATCAAGCCTTAAACTTGATGCCCTTTCTTCCATTAGGAAGAGCCTAAGCCGCCCAGGTATGTCCTCCAGAGGGGTGTTGTGATTCAGCTCCTGCTGAATGAACGCAACCCACTCCGGATCCTGCTCGTAAAGGCTCAGATAGAAGTTTAGCCCTTCTAAATGAGCTAGAGCCTGTGGGTTTTGAATTTCTGGTGGGAGAGTTATGAGTAAGGAGGAGCAACAAGTTAGATGGGACAAAAGTAGTACTATGGGGAGGACTAGCCGATAAAAGACTAGAAAAACGAAAATGGAAATCTTTAAAAAGAAGATCAGCGACGCTTAAAGTCTTATGCTCTCCGGGAAAGAAACCTTCTCCACCTCTTTCGAGATGAAGAGAGCTTGTCGTCATATTGCTATTAGTCTAACCAATATACAATAAAACTATCCCCCCTCACTATGCCTCTGTTCAGAAGGCATAGATCTCTAACTTGCACTATACAGTGACAATGACCAGAAGAATATAATGTACAAAGGCGACCGTCACAAGGATTTTGATCGAGAATTCGATCTAGTCCCCATGATGGCGTCAGAGACTCAACATAATCGTACAAGATCCAGGATACACCAAACACTTCCAATAAAGGTTGTGATTGAGTGTACGCCCAGTTTGTAACGACTATAGGAGGGCTCAGTGCCCGTTCCATCAACTCAACTGGATCATGACCCAAGTCATAGTCCCGAATCAAAGCAAAATACCAATTAAGGTGTTTTAGCCATAACCCCATCTGTCCCCGTAATAACGTGTATTCCAGGAAACCCTGACTGTTGAAACAGTGCCGAGTTGGTTTCCCTGTCTGAGGATGCATAACAACTTCATCTTCATCAGGTACTAACTGCTCGGGTATTTGCTTCAGCTGCTTAGGACTCACCTTATGGATGAGCCACCTTGTAGCTTCCGCCAACAAATAAGGATTAAGGGGTCCGCCTTTTCCCAACCACAAATCAAGTGGCAGAGTATAGCGTGTTATCATGACTTTCAATCTCTTGAACTTTCGAGAGAGAGAGCCATGAGCTCGCGACCGCGTCTTGAAACCTGCGCCATTAATCCTCATACAATTTACAAAACTGAGATGAGGGAACATCATCTTCACGGCTAAAACGCCTTTAGGTTGATGTGAACCCATAAGATTCTTAATAGATACAGGAGAACAATCCACAGTGAGACCTTTCACAAGGAATCTCTTTGCGAACTCGCATCCATGATGAGAAACTAAAGATTTGACATCAGAGATGCCTACCTGAAGTTCACTCATAATGGCTCGATAAGCAATAGCCACCCGCTCATCAGCGATGACAATGTCATCACCAAGTAACGAGTAATCTAAGAAACGTTTCCCTGGGTAGACCTGTTCGGCTGCTGTCCACACAATCAAGTGATGCGACAAAGCAAACAGAGGCCAAGAAGATAAATATCCCAATGGCTGACCGACAACAAAAGACACGGTAGAAACCTTGTCTGAGTCCTTCCCTTTACGAACGGGACCTCAAATAGGTTCATCGCCAGCACACTGTTTACACAGGCGCTAGCAAATGAAGGACTAAATAAGGTCGCCATAACATGGAAAAAGAACCCTTAAAGGCATCCGATCCGTTGCTGCCGTCAAATCATAGGAATAATAGCAGCTTCGGTTCTTGATCCTAGAAAGAGGCGCCGTCTGATGAAAAGTTCCATCAGGGGGCAACCTCCTCAACACCTCCATTAACCAGTTATGAACTGGTTTCAGAAGACGCTGATTAACATAGTTTCCAATAGCGAAGATCCGCCTCTTAGCCCTCCCCTCAGTAGCTTGGCCCAGACGCCCAAATTTATAGAACTGTTTGCATGGATCATCGGTTGTTGGTAAATGAGGAGCAAAACTGCTTTCACATTTATCAACATCCTGATTCGCATAAATAGAATTCATTTTGTCAAATGCGAACCGAACCCGATGTGGCCATAGGACTAGAGGGCTGAACTGTTCTCCATACGAATGAATAAAACGTAGAAGAGAACCGAACACCTTCAACTCCAAAGGCCAATAAAGGTAAGGTGACCTAGGAACACCAACCATTTTAAATATTCCATAATTTGGTAACGATTTCCAGGTTGGAGCCCAAGTCATTCCTTGAGATAAAGGGATGCTTGAGATCCAAGGCATATACCGCTTAATGAGGATAGGAAAGTTTGGTCGAAGAAGAGATTTCACAACCTCTTCCACTCTTGCTTCCCCTTCTTCAGTTAAGGGAGTAATGATAGATCCAAAAGTACCTGTCCTACTTACAGCTTTAGCCAAAGGTATAACCTTTGTCAAAGAGAAGAGAGACATATACAATCTTACTAAAACATCACTCCTATCATCTTTGACTAAAATCATCTTTCGATGAAAGGACGGGATGATACGGGGATACCCCTGTCTATTAAGAGAAATTGGAAATGGTTGCGGGAGCTTGGAAGAACCCGCATAGGCAGTTTGGAGTGCTGCAGCGCCATACTTACAAAATATGGACACATACAACCACCCACCCTTCCTACCCATTATCACAATCTGTCTTGCGAACAAGAACACAGCAATACAGTGCTCCTTAGTCAATCGGGAGTAGAGAATGAGTAGTACCTTTGTGAAGTACCCACTCAAACTCCGCGTGCTTTCCAAAGCACGCCGCCACTTAAGCATAGTGACCTTGATAAGAAGATTGAATAATTTCATATTACAATTGTATTATCTTGGCCATTTATGTTTAAGCCTCGACCAGTTGATTGTCATCTTGTGACAACCACGGCGGGGCGCCCATTGACATGGGAAAAGGGTATTGAGGGTTCCGAACCTCAAGACTCCTTTCGAGGATATAATGAATATGAGTACCACCTTACGGTGATAAACCATACATTACGCCTCAGTTGGACGGGACTAATTATCCCCTCATCTATGAACCTCACAATCCATAGACTCGGAAGCGATCAGTACCGTGGAGATTTGTCAGATCTCCCATCAAGCACACTCTCACGAGTGGAGCTCGACGCCAAAAAGAAGATAAAATAAGGAAATATAATAAAATAAAGAGAGTCAGAGACATTTTGGAAGTCTTTTTGCATTTTGTTAATGAACAAAAGAATGACACTAGGAAATATGGTCCGAATAATTTCGATAGTAGTTCCATGAACAATCCTTTGCGGGATTGGATTAGTTTGCTCGTTGAAATGCCATAAAGCGCGAACCAGCATCCGTGATACGAAAACCAAAATCAGAATGAGGAAGAAAAAGATATCGTGATGTAAGTCAATGATTCCTTGCATCATAGGTGTTGCTGCGTCTTGAGATCCTAATTGCCATGGTTCCGCAGCATCACAAAGAGCGATTGTGAGGAATCGACATTCTAATGAACGAAGAATCATTGGTGAAACCCATCTTTTTTAGCTCTGCTCCCGAAAAGAAACGGGAGACTTCTCTTAACGTCGGCGTTGGTTTTTCCAACGAAAAACAAGAACATTCAAGAACGAACTTCTATGACAAAATGCTAGTTGCCTACAGTGTGGCAACTGCTAATTCATTTAAAAAGAATAAAAAGTATTTACTACTTGCGCCATGGTCAAGTAGAGATAGATACATATCATTTAATGATAGAATCTGCTCTTCTATGGATTCCCCAGGAAAAACCATTTTCTCAATGATATTGCTGAGTGATCGTCCTTCCGGTAATTGGACATTACCTGGAGTTTCCTCAAAAAGTCTCCCTAGCGCAGATTCCCATTTTTGTTTTAAGATTTGTAAATCCAGCACTTGCTGGCTGTGCATTTTTTCTTTAAGACCGGAAACTTGCCCCGCTTTATAAGCGGAAAAATGGCAATTGCAATTAGGATTCCTAAGGCTCCTATTGATTTAGCATCTTCTAACATCTCGAGTCGAGACTTTACTTTGCTCGTCACGCTTTTCTTTCGCGGCTCTTTCCTGGATTTTTCGTTGATTCCTCTTCTCCACCCCGCGATCCATAGTTGAATAATAAACCCTGATATAGACCACGATTCCTTGCAACACCACGAACAATGGGAGCGGCGGACCGGAAACATACCTTGAATTTGGGCTATACTATTTCAAGTAGCTTTTTTAAAAATGTTTGACAAGAATCCAGAGGGAATCTATCTTTTCCTACTACTATACTACGCAATTCTTCGCTGTTTTTAAAAATGTTTGACAAGAATCCAGAGGGAATCTATCTTTTCCTTTTACTATATTATTGGAATCTGAGGTGCTTGGTTTATGACTGTTCCCTGTATCTATCTCCTTTCGTTTGTCCTTACCAGTGGATGTCTTATTTAAATACTTTGTCGACCTACTTATCAAAGCGCACGTAAAGGTAGGTATGTTCTCCTACGTGTTGAAAGAAGTGCTTCAATCAATAGGTCCTTCCTATCAAAAAAGATTCATTCCTTGAACATAGGCCTCTCTCTTGCGGCTAGCGAGATTGGCTCACGCGAAAAAGGCAACTATGTATGCATCCTTACGATTGCGTTTTTGGGTATAGCAGGACTTGAACCTGCGACCATTAGGTTAAAAGCCCAATGCTCTACCAACTGAGCTATACACCCGATTTTACAAGGCGTGCAGCGGTCAAATCTCTCTCTCTAGCATAATATGCCCTGGCTTTCGTACTTGCCTCGAGATGGCATTGACTCTAACCACCTAGAAATATATATCATTTTCCCTCTCAATAGAGCTATTTAGTCATTGAATCGATGGAGGGAAGACTCCTTCGGTAGGTGCCCCCGACTCTTCATGTTTCTGGGATGGCATCTTATGGCTTAATCACTGATTGCGCAGGATTCATCTTTGTTTGGTAACCTCAGACCCTGAACCAGGAGTTGGAAGCGCCTTTGCCAGACTTTCTTCCAATTGAACACGCTGCGGGCGATGCAACTCGGCAAGGAGAAGGAGGCAGGGCCCCTGGTGCTACACTACAGTAGAAGCTTTGGCAGTTTACCATGGCTTGATGTTCTAGTTGTAATGCTAAAGCCGTTGATAGTTACTTCGCTTGACGAGCTAAGTAGAAAGACTTTGTGGATGAATCCACAACTGATGGTGCTTTAGGTTGATCTGATCCCTAGTTCGGATTCGGAAAGGCTCTTACTCTTTCACCGGTTGAGCTTCCCTCGTTCCGATCATCTGATTCTTGGTAGGCAAGTTCTTATATGTCAGATGCCTCGACCCATGAATACTCAGTAGTAGTTTGATCACGGCTTCTAGTCCCCCTGCGGAGCCAATATTCTAAGGGATTAACCTTCTCTGGTTTAGCGGCCAGAACCCTAACTCGTTCCCACGAGTGGGAGAGAGTCGATGAACACCTTCCAGTTACCTGGTAACCTCCACCACCTAACCGAATCAAAGTTGAGAAAGGGTCTCCTTTTGTACTTCTGATTGAATGCGCAAGACCGAAACTCAAGGAGATAACTTTAGAACGGAAGCCAGGAGGTATTCGATTTATCGGATTTCGAGCTAGCTGCCCTTCTCGGATAGGTTCCGTTAGCCGTAGAGGATTGAGCAGTGCCGTTCCTTTCATATCCTGCCTTGCCAAAGCTATTGAATTCCAAACATGCGCTCGTCATATCGATAGCTCGCAACGGAAGAGGAGGTACTTTCTATTCCAACTGGTTAATCCGATCTGTTTTACGGGGCGTACCCATCCTGTGGGGATGACATTTGAAAAGATACCGCTATCGCAAGTGCTACTTATCGCTCGTAGTCTTCGTAGGAATATCAATAAATATCTGAATCGTAGTCATATCTCGTACGCTAGGAAATAATTGCTTTGCCCGGGCCGGTGCCGTTCTTGGAGGGATTCGTGTGAAAAAATGTGAAAGTCCAGGTTGGAAGTACCGAGGAAGGATTGCGCTAGGTCTGAATCGCTTTAGTTGCCGCTAACGCTAAATCTCCATTGGGTAGCTCAGAATCCTAGGAATAGTAGGAATAGCTCTAGCTCAAACAGTACCTTAGCCGTCAAAGGGGTTAGCGTCATGGTTTTAGAACCCCGCACTTTCTATCGCAAATAAAGTAACCGTTCCTTGTTCCGATAGGATTCGGATACCTGATAGGAGCCCTTGGATACAACTAGAAAATCTACGAATCGTAGTCCTCGTACGTCATATTCTTCTTTGCCTTCGCTCGCTAGGAATATCATCGCTATCGATGTTCCGGATAGGAAGCATATAAACAGAATCTAGGGACTTGCCAACCCCGAAACGAGAAGTGGATTCGCCTGGGGTATTTAATTACTTTTTGCAAGGAAGGAGCAGCTATTGGATTTTGAAAGGAATCCGTAGCCGTAGCTTTGCTTTGGTTATGCGATTTGGTACCGCTCGTCTCGTAGTACTAGCTTCGTAGGCTTCGTACGCTTCTATTCGTATATCGGCTCTAGCGCAAGACGACGCAAGATTAATCCTATTTAATCCGATCTGTTTTCCATGACATTTGTTTCATTCCTAGGAGCCGAAACCCCCAATCCTATTTAGCGCGGGGCTAGGTCCAATCCTAGCTGATGCCTATTTCTTTCTTGCCAGGTAGTGATTTAAAAGGAAGATAAGCAAGGTATGATGCTATCAAAGCATTTCACGACATCGCACTGAACTAAGCTCTCCTCGGGTGAAAAGATGGCTTGGTGCTGATGTGTCCAAATCCCATGCTCCTACGCCGGGTTGATTGATGTGTCAAAGACTAATGCTCCTTCTAAGGCAGATAAAGGTAAAGCGGTGGCCCAAGAACCCACTACATCTAAGCCCAAGTCCAAACAAAACTAGACCCAGGAATGCTGGAAAGAGAATCCTTACCCCTTAACAATTGGTTGACTGACCCCTTACCACACTGCAATCAAACTTCTGTGATTACCGCGACACCTATGTCGGCATGCATGCTTAGAGAAGTGGCTTTCTAAGAAACTGAAACTCTGACCTCGAAACTGCCAATTGAGGAAGGGTTGTTCCGGCTTTCGAGCCAACAAGTGTCGGTTCGAATCAAGCTTTTGCAATGAAGTTCTCTCCTGATTCTGCCTGCCTAGTAGGGTCTCCTAACTCGAGATCTGTTGGCTAGATTCTTTTGGGCTCTTCTTCCATCCTCAATTGCTCTACTCCGCGGCAAAGGGAAGATGCGAACCGTATGAACTAATGAGCGGACCAGGAGCGGCTATCTTTACGGTAATGCCCTGATACAAGTCGGAAAAACATTCCTAAAGGGGAAGGGCGAAGCTTTAGTTCCCCTTACCTTTTAAGGTATGGAAGGTGCCAAACTAGCTATTTCTTTCTGCTTTGACTTGTTCCTTTTCTTGCTTTCAGGAAGTCGTCCTTGACGAGGGAGGCAGCCCCTTGATAGCCGGTCTTCGTTGCCAATGAGAAAGAAAGGCTCCTGCTTGTGTGCTTAGTCTAGCCTTGCAAGCAACCTCTTCCTACCAGAGGACTACCATATACCGTTCCTTGCTGTTACCGCAAATCCATCAATTTGTTACTTTTCTTTCATCGGAAGAAGTAGTACACAACTCGGAAAGAAAAAACCTCTGATGCTTCTTTTTCTTAATGATGCTACTAAAGCATAGAACTGATTTATTGCAAGACACTGATATTCGATTTCCTAACAGAACAACTCATGTGTGAAGTAGATAGATAAGTAGAGTGGCTTTAGCTTGCTTTGTTAACTTACGTAATGTAGCGTAAGATATGTGAATGTAGTTACGTGAGCTTGCCTTACATTCCTAATGTATTGTTGACAACGCTTGCAATAGGGCGTAGTGTTGAGCAGGGTCGTCTTGTTCGGATGCTGATTGAGAAGATATGCAGGCGGCGATAATAGGATGCGTAAACCATGGACTCATCATAGCTATGGCTATGCACTAGTTGACGAGCTTGCCTCCAGTACTTGTTAGAAAAGCCTATGACTCTCTATCTTCAAGTGATCTTGGCCGATAGGCGTAGTTGTAGCGAAGCGGCATATATCGTAGTTGTTCGGATAGCAAGCCACCTGACGTGATAAGGCTACTAGTGCCCTCCACTCATGCCTACTTTCACTAACCTATAGCTATTGCATGCAAGCTATAATCAAATAGGTTCCATAGCTCCGGCAACGTTGGATTGGATTCAGGACGAATGTGTTGTTAAGTGATTTTATCTGTGTACCTGGAACTTCTTTTTATGTAATTATGAAACATCTCTTCTCTTTCTATTCTAGAAGTAAACTATTACTACCTCCACATGGAGTGGAGGTTGAGTTACGCAGTTCAAGAGGGGGGTCTACCTCATCTGCGGGGACAAACCCCCTGCTAAAAGCTACTGCACTATTCTGAACAAAGACACTCTGAAAAGGAGGAGCAGCAGCCCTTGACAGCCCCCGTGACAGCCGCCTCAGCGACCTCTTTCACTTGAGCTTCCGGCGTTCTCCCTGG